TTCATAATCTACTTCTTAATGATTCCTTTGAACCCTACTTTCAATTTTTTTTGAATTCTACAAAAGAAAAAAAAATTGATTCAGAAAATCAAGCAAAATCAAAGAAATCTATTGGAATTCGTATAGAAGAAATAAGTAAAAAAGTTTCTCGATGGTCATACAAATTAATCGAGGATTTGGAAGAAAATGAAGAAGAATTTTTAGAAGAAGATAATGAGATTTATTCAAGAAGAACCAAACGTGTGGTAATTTATACCGATAATGCTACTGATTCTATTTCTAGTACTCAGAATACTAGTAACAATGATCAAAATGATGATCAAACGGAAGAGGTGGCTTTGATACGTTACTCCCAACAATCGGATTTTCGTCGAAATCTAATAAAAGGATCCATGCGCGCTCAAAGACGTAAAACAGTTACTTGGGACCTCTTTCAAGTAAATGTAAACTCCCCCCTTTTTTTGGATCGGCTAGGCAAAACATATTTTTTTTCTTTTTTTGATATCAACGAAATGAAGAATATCATTTTGAGAAATTTTAGAAATTGGATGGGGAGAGAAAAAAAATCAGAATTTAAAATTGCCGATTTTAAAAATGAAGATACAAAAGAAGAAAAGGAAAAAGAGGAAAAAAAAGAGAACAATGAACAGATAGAAAGAGCGGAAATTTTGAATAACTTTCTATTTACTCAAGCTATAAGAAGTTTTCTTTTAATAATCCAATCTTTTCTTAGAAAATACATTATATTGCCTTCATTAATAATAGCTAAAAATCTTTTCCGTATTTTATTATTAAAATCCCCCGAGTGGCACGAGGATTGTAAGGAATGGAATAGAGAAAAACATGTTAAATGCACCTATAATGGTGTTCAATTATCAGAAACAGAATTTCCACAAGATTGGTTAATAGATGGTATTCAGATAAAGATTCTATATCCTTTCTGTCTAAAACCTTGGCGAAAATATAAGGTACGATCTCATCATAGAGATAAAAAAAAAAAAAAAGAGAAAAAAAGAAATTTTTGTTTTTTAACAGTCTGGGGAATGGAAACGGAAGTTCCCTTTGGTTCTCCCCGAAAACAACCTTTTTATTTTTTTTTTGAACCTCTTTTTAAAGAACTTAAAAAAAGAAATAAAAAGGTGAAAAAGAAATTTTTCCAAGTTCTCAAAATTTTAAAGAAAAAAAAAAAACCCTTTCTAAAAGTTAGAAAAGAAAAAACAAAAAGGGTCATCAAAATACTTCAAGTTATAAAACTAAGAATTCAAAAACTGAAAAAACTAAATCCAATTCTCTTATTTGAATTGAGGAAAGAAAAAGTATATGAACCGAACAAAAATGAAAAAGATTTCAAAATAAATAATAAGATTCTTCGCGAATCGTCCATTCTAATTCGACCGATGAATTCGTTAAATTATTCACTAAAAGAAAGAAGAATGAAAGATCTTTCTGATAAGACGATAAAAATAAGGAATCAAATTGAAAAAACCGCAAAAAACAAGAAAAAAAAAGAGATAGTTCTAATTTATGATAAGAAAAGATTGGAATCACAGAAACCTATTTGGAAAATTTTAAAAAGACAAAATATACGATTAATGCGTAAATCACACTACTTTATCAAATCATTTATTGAAAAGAGATACATAGATATTTTTTTATGTACTATTACTTTTTCTAAGATAAACACGCAACTTTTATCTGAATCAACAAAAAAGATCTTTAAAAAATTCATTTACAACAATAAAACAAATAAAGAAGAAGAAATTCATGAAAAAAATAAAAATGAAAATAATTTGATTCTTACTATAAAAAATTTTTTTTCAAATACTGATAATACTGAGAACAGAAATCAAAATTTCCATATTTTTTGGAATTTATATTCCCTATCGCAAGCATATGTATTTTATAAATTATCACAAACCCAATTACTTAACCAATTAAGTAATAAGTATCACTTAAGACCTGTGCTTCAATATCAAGGGGATTCCCCCTTCTTTAAGGATAAATTAAAAGACTTTTTTATGATATATGGAATATTTGATTCCAAATCAAGAGATAAGAAAATTAATACATATGTAATGAACGAATGGAAAAACTGGTTAAAAGGTCATTCTCAATATAATTTATCTCAAAAAAAAAGGTCTCAATTAGTATATAAAGAATGGCAAAATAGAATAAATAAACATCGTATTATTAAAAAAAAGGAATCAATCCAATTGGATTTCTATAAAAAATACCAATTCATTAATTCCATGAAAAAAAATTACTATAAAAAAAATTCATTTCTGAGTCAAAAATACAAATGGAAAAAACATTACAGATATGATCTTTTATCATATAAATACATACACCCCTCTAATTCATACATTTATGAATCAACATTCGGGGTCCAAGAAATCCCATATTCTTTCAATACATTGAAACCTCCATTATTGGTAAGTATACCTTATAATGATTATCTAGAAAAAGGATATCTTATTGATAGGAATACCTATTTGGATAGAAAATATTTTGATTGTAGAGTTCTTCCTCTTTGTTTTCTAAAAAATCTCGAGATCTGGACCAATGCACATATTGGTATAAAGATTCAGAAAAAGATTAAGATTGAAATTAATAATTTAAAAAAAATGGATAAAAAAAATATTTTGTCTCCTACGATTCATCAAGAGATAAAACCATGCAATAAAGAAAGGTTCTTTTTTGACTGCATGGGAATGAATAAAGAAAGGTTCTATAATACCGCATCAAATTATGATACTATATTCAATCGAAAACCTTGGTTCTTCCCAGAATTTGTACTACTTTTTGATCTATATAAGATTCAACCTTGGATAATCCCAATAAAATCACTCTTTTTTCATTTCTATAAAAAGATCAACGTAAATCCAAAGAAAAATCTTCATATATCATCTAAAAAAAATATTGAATTAGGAAATTCCAAACAGGAAGAAGACGAACAACAAGGACAAGAAAATTTTTTATTAAATCTACTAAAACAAAAGAAAAAAGGGGTTGTTGAAGAAGATTATGGAAGATTAGAAATGAAAAAGGGTATAAAAAAAACACAATACAAGAACAAGAACGAAATGGAACTATATTACTTTTTGAAAAAATATTTACTTTTTCAATTAAGATGGGCCGATCCCTTTAATCAAGAAATAATTAAAAATATCAGGATATATTGTCTCCTACTTAGACTGATAAATCTAAAGGAAATTGCTATATCCTCGATTCAAAGAGGTGAAATAAATCTAGACAATATGCTGATTCAAAAGGACCTAGTTCTTACAGAATTGATAAGAAAGGGAATATTCATTATTGAACCTATTTGTCTATCTATAAGAAGGGACGGAAAATATATTATATATCAAACTATAGATATTTCATTAGTTGATAAGAAGAAGCACCAAACGAATAATAAATACACAAAAAAAAGATATATTCAGAAAAGGGAATTTGAAAAATCCATTGCACAACACAGTAACATATTTTTGAGTGGAGACAAAAATAATTATGATTTCCTTATTCCTGAAAAGATTCTATCTTCCATACGTCGGAGAGAATTTCGAATTCGAATTTGTTTAAATTCCAAAAATTGGAATATTGTGGATAAAAATTCAAAAATTTTCAATGAAAACAAAATAAGAATAAGAAACTGCGGACAATTTTTGAATGAGGACAAGCATTTTAATACAGATGGAAAAATTTTCATGAAATTTAAATTGTTCCTTTGGCCCAATTATCGATTAGAAGATTTAGCCTGTATGAATCGCTATTGGTTTGATACCAATAACAGCAGTCGTTTCAGTATGTCAAGAATACATATGTATTCACAATTTAGAGTCAATTCAATTCCAATAAAAATAAAAAAATTTATAGTGGATTTACTACATATCGTGTGACATATTCGGTAGATAAAAAGCAGAATATATACACTGTATAAAATTCTATTACATGATGCTTATTTCCTAATATATCAATTTTAACTAGGAGGAGCGGAATCCCTTTAAGTTAAAAAAAAAAAAATGGAAATAGTTCTATTTCGTGAATACATATATATTTGATCCAAATCCAATTGAAAATTGGATTTGGATCAAATATATAAAACATAAATAACATAAAAAAGAAATAAAGTAGTATGAATCAAAGAAATCCAATTTTGATGTATACTAGATGAAAATAACTGGAAGAAGAAATCTTATTATTTTTTCTGATCGGTAAAATTAACAGAAAAGAAAGATAAAAATCTTAATTTATGGTCAAAAATTCATTAATCTCGGTTATTACACAAGAAGAAAAAGAAGAAAATAGTGGGTCTGTTGAATTCCAAGTATTTATTTTCACTAGTAAGATAAGGAAACTTACGTCACATTTAGAATTGCACAAAAGAGATTTTTTATCGCAAAGAGGTCTACGAATAATTCTGGGAAAACGTCAACGATTATTGACTTATTTGTCAAAGAAAAATAAAGCGCGTTATACGAAATTAATGGATCAGTTAGATATTAGGGAACCAAAAACTCGTTAATTTCTTTTGAATTTCTTCTTATCATCCTTGTTCTTTTTTATTAGCTCAGTTCGTAGTATTCTATTTTTAATTTTAAGAAATTCAGGAAATAAAGAATTAAGGAAAAAATATGACTGTGCCGGCTACAAGAAAAAATTTCATAATAGTGAATATGGGTCCTCACCACCCATCAATGCATGGTGTTCTTCGTCTGATCGTTACTCTGGATGGTGAAGATGTTATTGACTGTGAACCTATATTGGGCTATTTACACAGAGGCATGGAAAAAATAGCGGAGAACCGAACAATTATACAATATTTGCCTTATGTAACACGTTGGGATTATTTAGCTACTATGTTCACAGAAGCAATAACAGTAAATGCACCAGAACGATTGGAAAGTGTTCAAGTGCCTAAAAGGGCCAGTTATATCAGAGTGATTATGCTGGAGCTCAGTCGTATAGCCTCCCATTTGTTATGGCTTGGCCCTTTTATGGCCGATATCGGTGCACAGACTCCCTTTTTCTATATTTTCAGAGAGAGGGAATTGATATATGATCTATTTGAAGCCTCTACAGGTATGCGGATGATGCATAATTATTTCCGCATCGGAGGAGTAGCTGCGGATTTACCTTATGGATGGATAGATAAATGTTTTGATTTCTGTGATTATTTTTTAACAGAAGTTGTTGAGTATCAAAAACTTATTACGCGAAACCCCATTTTTTTAGAACGAGTTGAAGGAGTCGGCATTCTTCGTGGGGAGGAGACAATAAATTGGGGTTTATCAGGACCAATGTTACGAGCTTCTGGAATCCAATGGGATCTTCGTAAAGTTGATCGTTATGAGTGTTATAATAAATTTGATTGGGAAGTCAAATGGCAAAAAGAAGGCGATACATTAGCTCGTTATTTAGTACGAATCGGTGAAATGCAAGAATCCATAAAAATTATTCAACAGGCTCTAGAAGGAATTCCTGGAGGACCTTATGAGAATTTAGAAAACCGCCGCTTTCGTACGACAAAAAATTCCGAATGGAATAATTTTGAATATAGATTTATTACTAAAAAACTTTCACCCAATTTTGAATTGTTAAAACAAGAACTTTATGTAAGGGTAGAGGCTCCAAAAGGAGAATTAGGAATTTATTTAATAGGAGATAGTAGTGTTTTCCCTTGGAGATGGAAAATTCGTCCACCCGGTTTCATCAATTTGCAAATTCTTCCTCAGCTAGTTAAAAGAAGGAAACTGGCTGATATAATGACGATACTAGGTAGTGTAGATATCATTATGGGAGAGGTTGATCGTTGAAATGATAATTGATACGACAGAAGTACAAACTATCAATTCTTTTTATAGATTAGAATCCTTAAAAGAAGTCTATGGACTCATATGGATTTTTGTTCCCATTTTAACCCTTGTCTTAGGAATCACAATGGGGATTTTAGTCATTGTGTGGTTAGAAAGAAAAATATCCGCAGCAATACAACAACGTATTGGACCCGAATATGCCGGCCCATTAGGGATTCTTCAAGCTTTAGCGGATGGGACAAAATTACTTTTGAAGGAGGATCTTATTCCATCTAGAGGGAATATTAATTTGTTTAGGGTTGGACCTTCCATAGCAGTTATATCAATTCTACTAAGTTTTTTAGTAATTCCTTTTGGATATCACCTTGTTTTAGCTGATCTCAGTATAGGTGTTTTTTTATTGATTGCCATTTCAAGTATTGTACCCATTGGTCTTCTTATGTCAGGGTACGGATCAAATAATAAGTATTCTTTTTCAGGCGGTCTACGAGCTGCAGCTCAATCAATTAGTTATGAAATTCCATTAACTCTATGTGTGTTAGCAATATCTCTACGTGTGATTCGTCAGAACATGAATATTTCTTATCTCTTTTCTAGAAAAGAGATAAGAAATAAATTTAAATTGAAATAGTTAAATAAAATATAAATATAAATTCAATATGTAAATGTCTTGAACAAATATTTGCATTTTTTGATTCAATATTTCAGTTCGATGAGTTAAACCAGATAGTTATATGAGTGAAACAAAACTGCTCATCAATTTGCAGTAAAAAAAAAATCTCATTCCCTAGGGTACAAGAAGGAAATTGAAGTAAACATAAGTTGTTTGCCCCGAGATTTAGATTATTTGATGAATCTTCATATCTTGAAGCGGATGCAAAAGATCAACAGTACAGTGTTTCTTACTATACTGGGGATCAATCAAAAAGAAGTGGGTAGTTAGGAACACCAAAGTACATAAAGGATAAGTAATGGAAATAATGTAAGGTATCAAAAAAGGAGTTTTTGCATAAAATTTTGCATAAAACGAATCATAATAAGGGCTTGAAGTTGGTAGAAATGATCAAGCAGTACTTCCCCACGATTCCGATCTAAAGTATGTTACTATTCGCTGATTAAAGAATGAATTATCAAGAACGAATTAATCCTTTATTTTCTTTGCTTTTATTTCAGTTTTGAGTTTTCAGAGAGAAGAACAGGAACAAGACAAGTATAATCCAATAAAAAAATAGAATAAAAACGAAGAAAAGGTGAATAATAATAATTTATTAACTAATGCCCAATTCTTTCTATTTATGACGAGTATTTAATCGAAGGATTAAGTTATTGCTGAACAAAGAGAAATTTGAGAAATTATTATTTTCTTATTATAAGGGACGAGATCAATTCGGAAGTGCTTTTTCTTATTCTAACAGATAGAATTTGATTGATTAAATTGAGGACTCTCCAACCTCCAATGTATCTTCATATTCTTTTAAGGGTCCAAGGAGAACGATTAGTCCTTACCTTACACATTTATTTGTGGCCATAGAGGAGCCGTATGAAGCTTAGGCTTCATGTACGGTTTTGGAATAGCGATGGGAGCAGTGATGTTATCATCGACTAGAATTATCTAATAGTTCAAGTACAGTTGATATAATTGAGGCACAGACCAAATATGGTTTTGGGGGCTGGAATTTGTGGCGTCAGCCCATAGGTTTTCTAGTTTTTCTAATGTCTTCTCTAGCAGAATGTGAAAGATTACCCTTTGATTTACCAGAAGCAGAAGAGGAATTAGTAGCAGGTTATCAAACTGAATATTCAGGTATAAAATACGGGTTCTTTTATCTTGCTTCTTACCTAAATCTATTAGTTTCTTCATTATTTGTAACAGTTCTTTATTTAGGTGGGTGGAATTTTTCTATTCCATACATACCTATTACTGAATTTTTTGGAGAAAATGAAATGTTTAGAGTTTTTTTAATGGCAATTGGTATCTTTATCACATTAGCCAAAGCTTATTTGTTTTTGTTCATTCCTATCACAACAAGATGGACTTTACCTAGGATGAGAATAGATCAGTTATTAAATCTTGGATGGAAATTTCTTTTACCTATTTCTCTAGGTAATCTATTACTGACAACTTCTTCTCAACTTGTTTCACTATAAAACTCTAAATAAAAAGAAAAAATGAAGAGAAAAAAATAATAATATTCTATATCCAGAACTTCTCTCAACCAAGAGAAAGAAATATAATTTTTATTTATGGATATCTATAATATGTTCCCTATGGTTACTGGGTTCATGAATTATGGTAAACAAACAATAAGAGCTGCAAGGTACATTGGACAAAGTTTCATAATTACCTTATCCCATACAAATCGTTTACCTGTAACCATTCAATATCCTTATGAAAAATCAATCACATCAGAGCGTTTTCGTGGTCGAATCCACTTTGAATTTGATAAATGCATTGCTTGTGAAGTATGTGTTCGCGTGTGTCCCATAGACCTTCCTATTGTTGATTGGAAATTTGAAAAAGATATTAAGAAAAAACAATTGCTTCATTATAGTATTGATTTTGGGGTATGTATATTTTGCGGTAACTGTGTCGAGTATTGTCCAACAAACTGTTTATCGATGACTGAAGAATATGAACTTTCTACTTATGATCGTCACGAATTAAATTATAATCAAATTTCTTTGAGTAGGTTACCAATGTCAATAATTGGAGATTACACAATTCAAACAATTATGGATTCAACAACTCAAATGAAAAAAGAAAAATCCCTTAGTTCAAGAACGATTACCAATTCCTAAGATTCAAGATTTGGTTTGGAATTTGGAATAAAGTAGGATTAGCCAAAGAATTTTTAACTTTCTTTTCTCTATATGATTTTTTTGATTCAATTAGGAAGGTATCATATAAGAAAATAGTCCCTTTCCTGGGTCCCTTAGTAAAGTCATGAAATATTTCGACTTCTTTATTTTTCTTTTTTATTCATAATGGATTTACCTGGACTAATACATGATATTCTTGTAGTATTTTTGGAATCAGTTATTTTATTAGGAGGTCTGGGAGTAGTATTACTTACGAATCCCATTAATTCGGCCTTTTCGCTGGGATTGGTTCTTGTTTGTATATCTTTATTATATATTTCATTGAATTCCTATTTTGTAGCTGCCGCACAGTTTCTTATTTATGTGGGAGCCATTAATGTATTAATCATATTTGCTGTTATGTTCATGAACGGTTCAGAATATTCAAAAGATTCCTATTTGTGGGCCATAGGAGATAGGATCACTTCACAGGTTTGTACAAGTATTTTTTTTTCATTAATGGCCATTATCCCAGATACCTCATGGTACGGTATTTTTTGTACTACAAGATCAAATCAGATTATAGAACAGGACTTAATAAGTAACGTTCAACAAATTGGGATTCATTTATCCACAGATTTTTATCTTCCTTTTGAACTAATTTCTATAATTCTTTTAGTTTCCTTGATAGGTGCAATTACTATGGTTCGTAAATAATCTAAAAAGAACTTCCTTTTGTAGAATTCAAAAAATAAAAAAGGATTCAATCTATTTTATTTCAATCTACTGTGAATATTTTATTTTGACCTGTAATTCTTTTATTTGAATCGGTTCATTTTTTGTTCATATTGAAAATTAATGAGGAATTTGTCAATGATGTTAGAGCATGTACTTTTTCTGAGTGTTTCTTTATTTTCTATTGGTATCTATGGACTAATCACAAGCCAAAGCATGGTTAGAGCACTTATGTGTCTTGAGCTTATACTGAATTCGGTCAATATAAATCTCGTTGCATTTTCCAATATATTTGATAGTCGGCAATTAAAAGGAGAGATTTTCTCAATATTTGTTATAGCCATTGCGGCTGCTGAAGCAGCTATTGGGCTAGCTATTATTTCGTTGATCCATCGTAACAGAAAATCAACTCGTATCAATCAATCAAATTTGTTGAAGAATTAGTCATAATTCTTTTATTTTCACATAGAAATAATCTAAAGAAATAAAAAAGAAAATCTTTCTATTAATATTCTAAAATAAACATGAATTGAATTCGTCTGTACAACTAATATTTCAAAGTTATTTAAAAGGAAATCAAAGTATCTTGGCCCTTTCTCCTAAACAGATTGGAAAATTTATGGATTCTTCAAATTTTGATAAATCATTGATTCATCTGGTGTCTACAATAGAAAATTTATGAGTTATTTTCTTTTCTCATTTTACCAGATCGAAAATTTTTTTGTGTACAAAACTGGAATTTATAGACCTAATGTCACATTCAGTAAAAATTTATGATACATGCATAGGGTGTACCCAATGTGTTCGAGCTTGCCCCACGGATGTATTGGAAATGATACCTTGGGACGGATGTAAAGCTAAGCAAATTGCTTCTGCGCCAAGAACCGAGGATTGTGTAGGTTGTAAGAGATGTGAATCTGCTTGTCCAACGGATTTTTTGAGTGTCCGTGTTTATTTATGGCATGAAACAACTCGCAGCATGGGTCTTTCTTATTGATATGTGACAAAAAATTCCACTTGAATCATTTGATTCCTCTTTACCGAGAAAACCCCGTGCTCGAGAGAAGAATATATATTCTTCTCTCGAGCACGGGGTTTTCTGGTCAAAAATTATCTTGTCTTTATCACGAGTTATTTTCCTTGGTTAACAATACTTCTTGTTTTGCCCATATTTGCAGGTTCTTCAATTTTATTTTTTCCTCATAGGGGAAATAAGGTGTATAGGTGGTATACTCTTTGTATATGTATTCTAGAGCTTCTTCTAATGACCTATGTATTTTGTTATCATTTCCAATTGGATGATCCATTAACCCAATTGAAAGAGGATTCAAAATGGATCAATCTTTTTGATTTTCACTGGAGACTGGGAATCGACGGACTTTCCATAGGGCCTTTTTTACTTACAGGATTTATCACTACTTTAGCTACTTTAGCAGCTTGGCCCGTTACTAGAAATCCGCGATTTTTCTATTTCTTGATGTTAGCAATGTATAGTGGCCAAATAGGATCATTTTCTTCTCGAGACCTTTTACTTTTTTTCATTATGTGGGAATTAGAATTAATTCCTGTTTACTTACTTTTATCCATGTGGGGAGGAAAAAAACGCCTGTACTCGGCTACAAAGTTTATTTTGTGTACCGCAGCAGGTTCCATTTTTCTTTTAATAGGAGTTATAGGTATGGGTTTATATGGTTCCAATGAACCAACATTAGATTTAGAAAAATTAGCTAATCAATCATATCCTGCAGCATTGGAAATAATATTCTATTTTAGTTTTCTTATTGCTTATGCTGTCAAATCACCGATGATGCCCCTACATACATGGTTACCAGATACCCACGGGGAAGCACATTACAGTACATGTATGCTTTTAGCTGGAATCTTATTAAAGATGGGAGCATATGGATTGATTCGAATCAATATGGAGTTATTAGCTCATGCTCATTCTAGATTCTCCCCTTGGTTAGTGATAGTCGGAATAATACAAATCATTTATGCAGCTTCAACCTCTCTCGGTCAACGCAACTTAAAAAAACGTATTGCCTATTCTTCCGTATCTCACATGGGTTTCATAATTATAGGAATTGGTTCTATAACTGGCATGGGACTCAATGGAGCCATTTTACAAATAATCTCTCATGGATTGATTGGTTCTGCACTTTTTTTCTTAGGAGGAACAAGTTGTGATAGAATACGTTTTGTTTATCTCGAAGAGATGGGCGGGATATCTATCCCAATGCCAAAAATATTTACCATGTTTAGTAGTTTCTCGATGGCTTCTCTTGCATTGCCAGGAATGAGTGGTTTTGTTGCAGAATTCTTAGTCTTTTTTGGAATAATTACCAGTCCTAAATATCTTTTCATTCCAAAAATATTTATTACTTTTGTAATGGCAATTGGAATGATATTAACTCCTATTTTTTTATTATCTATGTTACGTCAGATTTTCTATGGATATAAGTTATTCAATATTACAAACTCAAATTTTTTTGATTCTGGACCACGAGAACTATTTGTTTCAATCTGTATCTTTCTACCTGTAATAGGAATTGGTAGTTATCCTGATTTTGTTCTCCCATTATCGATTGACAAGGTACAAATTCTACTATCTAATTATTTTTATAGATACTAATTTGATAGATTTGATAATAAATAATTTTCATTAATTGTAAAGAAAGTCTTATAATTCTTTGACTTTCTTATTTTCACGATTCTTCGTTATAGAATGAAAAAAAAAAGAAGAGTGAATTCTAATTTTAATGAGATACATCTAGAGTTTTTGAAAACCGTTTGAATCGAGGAATTTTTCAAACGGTTTTCAAAAACTCTCACAAATTTTCATTGTGTATCGGACGATGTTTTTCTATATTCCTCATATAGTTTCTTTTCTTCAATTAGATAGTTATTGGAATGAACCATAAGTATGGAACCCGATTCCTAATAGATTGATCCCAAAATAGCATATCCAAATTAAGAGAAATCCTATAGAAGCCGCAAATGCTGAATTCGTACTTTGATCTTTCAATTTTGGATTTGTTCTAGTATGTAAATAAATTGCAAAAATGGTCCAAGTAATGAATGCCCAAGTTTCCTTAGGGTCCCAATTCCAATAAGAGCCCCATGCTTCATTAGCCCATACTGCTCCAGAAAGAATGCCTATGGTTAAAAAGGTAAACCCTAAACTAATGACACGATAACTCCAATAATCCAAATGCTGAATAAATTGGTATTTGTAAAAATTTTGAAATGAGAGAAAAGAACTTTTTTGAAATAAACTTCCTTTTTCGCTCAAATATTCCATCTCGCCAAAGAAAAATGACTTCCTTTTCTTTAAACTTAAAAAATTCTTGTTTTTCAAAAAAACATCAATTTTTTTTTGAAATTTAATCACTATAAGAGCAACTGATAATAACGATCCACATAAAAGAGCTGCATAGCTCAAGAGCATCATACTGACATGCATCATTAACCACTGAGATTGTAGAGCAGGTACTAATATTGCGGGTTGATGCATGTCAGTTGAAAGACCTGACGTGGCGAAACCTTGGGTAAAAATGGCACTTGGTGCAGTTATTGTGCTTAAATTATTCATAGGATTCCATAGATTCCATATTTTGGGAATCATATGAATAATAGAGAAACTCCAAGAAAGGAAAATTAATGATTCGTTTAAATTACTTAAGGGAAAATGTCCCGAAGAAATCCAACGAATAACTAAAAACCCTGTTATAGATAAAAAAGTTGCTATCATCCCTTTTTCTGACGAACTGCGTAATTCTTCAATTTCGTAGACTAAAAAGTTCATCAAATAAATAATAATCACAATTAAGATGATCGAAAAGGAAATATGAGTTAATATATGTTCTAAGGTCACAAATATCATAAACATAAAAAAGGGTCCCTATTAAATAATTGAGATCGGGGATTAAATATATTCTTAAATATATTCTAATATTCTATTAAATCTATTGTGTCTATATTCTTTATTATTATATATGCCGCCACTCGGACTCGAACCGAGATGCTCGAGCACTGCTTCCTAAGAGCAGCGTGTCTACCAATTTCACCATGGCGGCTTACCTGAAAGAAGAATAATACGAAATTTGTTTGGATTCAATAGAGTTTAAGAAACAATGAAGAAAGATGCATTTCCTTTCATATTGAAAGGTGAAAAAATACTAAATTAGTATTTTCATAAGTTCAGTTTTCAAAATCAACTTTTCCATACTAGAAACCTAGCTTTTTTAACCCAGAACTCAATAGTTTCGTTCTCAATAAAGGTATAAAATTCAGACTTTTTTTTAGTTTCATTTCTTTATACTCTAACCTAGAACCTCCGTTCACTTTCTATTTTTCTATTTTTATACTTCATTTTAACTTCTATCTTATGCTTATATCTTCCTCTTTATACTAATGAAAAAATTACTATTTTTCTAGACTTTAATATACTTTAGATCTTATTATTTCTTATCTTATTAGAGTATATAGTCTTTTACTAGTTAAGTAAATCTTTTCTATTTTCTATTATATTAAGATTCTTAATTTCTTCATATTAAATAGGAATCTTTTTCATATTGTATTTTCTTTATTTTAGTATTTTCTTAGTAATATTCAAAGAAAATATCAAAATTTAATTTCAATATTTGCTTTCATTAATTTTTTTCTATTTGTATGTTATTAAAGTAAATTACTCTTCTATTCTTATATTATTGATAAAAATTGATGGAATAAGTATAGATAATGACTAAAAAAAAAATAATTTCTTTTGAACAATAAATGTCTTTCACATACAACGATAAAAATGAGTCATATATTTTTGAATGGCAGTTCCAAAAAAACGTACTTCTATGTCAAAAAAGCATATTCGTAGAAATCTTTGGAAAAAAAAAGGATCTTTATCGGCAATAAAAGCTTTTTCTTTAGCTAAATCTATTTCCACCGGACAGTCAAAAAGTTTTTTTGTGCGACAAAAAAAGTCTTGGAAAAATCTGAAAAATATTAATTAACATGTATTAAAGAACTTCCTATTTTATCTTTTTTAATTGGAAGGTAAAAAATTAAAATTTACTAATTTTATAGTCTTTCATTTTTTCTATTATATTCTATTTATTAAAATTGATATTGAATTTGTGAGATAATTTTTTATTCCTATGAATTGTGCTTTTCAAAATTGAAAAGCACAATTATGATAGACAACAAAGAATCTTAATATTTCATTAGAATTTATATCAAGGTGTTGGGTCTCAAAATCTTAAAAAAAAAAAAAAAATAAAGAGAAAAAAATAGAAAGAGATAAAGAAATCTGTAACTAAAAACTAAACTGTCATATAATAAATCTATAAAAAATTTCTAAAAGGAAAGATATACAATATCTATATTTAGAAATTATATAATTCTACATAAATGGAATGTAAAAGGAGAATCCAATTATTGCAAATAGAATATTCAAAAATGATGTTATATTATTTTAGAACGATCTTGTTTTTATATAGTTTTAAGTTAGTTAATAACTAAGTAAGAAACTTGACTAATTTTTTGATCATATTATTTGATCTTTTTCATATCTTTTTGATTTTTAATATTGTTTTGTTCTTTTTGAAAGAGATCTTAATTGGTGAATTGGAAACAATTAGAATAAAAAAAGGAACAATTTTTTTCTTATGGAATATACATATAAATATGCATGGATAATACCCCTTTTTCCACTCCCAGTTACTATGTCAATAGGATTTGGACTTCTACTTATTCCGACAGCAACAAAAAAAATTCGTCGTATGTGGGCTTTCCCAAGTGTTTTACTGCTAAGTATAGCTATGTGGTTTTCAACTAATCTTTCTATTCAGCAAATAAATGGAAATTTTACTTATCAATATCTATGGTCTTGGACCATCACTAATAATTTTTTATTAGAGTTTGGAAACTTGATCGATCCACTTACTTCTATTATGTTAATACTAATTACTACTGTTGGAATCACGGTTTTTCTTTATAGTGACAATTATATGTCTCACGACCAAGGATATTTAAGATTTTTTGCTTATATGAGTTTTTTTAATGCTTCAATGTTGGGATTAGTTACTAGTTCCAATTTGATACAAATTTATCTTTTTTGGGAACTTGTGGGAATGTGTTCGTATTTATTGATAGGCTTTTGGTTCACACGACCCGTTGCAGCAAGTGCTTGTCAAAAAGCTTTTGTAACTAATCGTATAGGAGATTTTGGTTTATTATTAGGAACCTTAGGATTTTATTGGATAACTGGTAGTTTCGAATTTAGGGATTTGTTCCAAATAGTGAATACCTTGATCCATAATAATGAGGTCAATTCTTTATTTGCTACTTTTTGTGCCTTTTTCTTATTTGTTGGTGCAGTTGCAAAATCCGCACAATTCCCCCTTCACGTATGGTTACCTGATGCCATGGAAGGCCCCACTCCTATTTCGGCTCTTATACACGCTGCTACTATGGTAGCAGCAGGAATTTTTCTTGTAGCTCGGCTTCTTCCTCTTTTCATAGTTATACCTTACATAATGAATCTCATTTGTTTAGTAGGTATAATAACAGTACTTTTAGGAGCTACTTTAGCTCTTGCCCAAAGAGACATAAAAAGAAGTTTAGCTTATTCTACAATGTCTCAATTGGGTTATATTATGTTAGCTCTCGGTATAGGTTCTTATCGAGCTGCTTTGTTCCATTTGATCACCCATGCCTATTCTAAAGCTTTATTGTTTTTAGGATCCGGATCCATTATTCATTCAATGGAACCTATTGTTGGATATTCACCAGAGAAAAGTCAGAATATGGTTCTTATGGGAGGTTTCACAAAATATGTTCCAATTACAAAAACTACTTTTTTCTTAGGTACACTTTCTCTTTGTGGTATTCCACCTCTTGCTTGTTTTTGGTCCAAAGATGAAATTCTTCACGATAGTTGGTTGTACTCACCAATTTTCGCACTAATAGCTTGGTTCACAACAGGATTAACCGCATTTTATATGTTTCGGATGTACTTACTTACCTTTGATGGTTTTTTGCGCATTCATTTTAAAGATTATAGTAGTTTTAGTAGTACAAAAAAGAGCTCGTTTTATTCAATATCTCTATGGGGAAAAGGGACATTGAATAAAGTAAATAAGAATTTTTTTTTTTTTTCAAAAGATATAAAAGATATATCTAAAGTTGACAAAAATGTAAGAAGTAAGATACGAGACTTTAGTACTTACTTTAGAAATAGGTACACTTCTATGTATCCTCAGGAATCCAGCAATACTATGTTATTTCCTTTACTTTTATTAGTACTATTTACTTTGTTCATTGGATCAATAGGAATTCCTTTTAATAGAAGAGTTATAGATTTTGATTTATTATCAAAATGGTTAACTCCATCAACAACCTTTTTTCATCCAAATTTGAATTCTTCTGAGAATTTTTATGAATTTTTGTCAAATGCTTTTTTTTCAGTAAGTATAGCTCTTTTCGGACTCTTTATAGCATCTATTTTTTATGGATCTATTTATTCATCTTTCAAAAATTTTGGATTCATCAATTTCTTTTTCAAAAGTGGACCTAAAAGAATTATTCTGGAAAAAATAAAAGGTGTGATATACAATTGGTCATATAATCATGGTTATATAGATATTTTTTATACTGGGATTTTCACCAGGAATATAAGAGGATTAGCTGAGCTCACTCAGTTTTTTGATAAATATATAATTGATGGGATTCTAAATGGGATTGGTGTTGCGAGTTTTTTTATGGGCGAAGGGATAAGATCTGTGGGAGGCGGACGAATTTCATCTTATCTATTCTTGTATTTTTCTTATATTTCAATCTTTTTATTAATATTCATTCTTTTCTCTTCTTTCAGTCTTCCCAATTCCCAATTCTCTTGATGGGTCTCCAGATCAGAATCTTCGTAAACTGGGCTATCTTGATAGCGTGCCTCTTTAAAGTGAAATTCATCCTTTGTTTTTTCCTTTCCATTCAATCGGATCTCTTCCGTTTCATCTATTTCATCTATTTTGTCCAGATCCTCTTTTTCTTCCGAACAAAGGGAAGGGTTTTCTTCGGTGGATCCCTCTTGTTCCTGTTTAGTCTCCTTCGTTTCGTAAGTTGTTTCTACATCGCTTTCTTCCTTTCTTTCTCCCCCT